AATCTGCACCCCCTGGGAGCGATAAACCTGTTGGATTTTATTAACCAAGGAGATTCGGCTTTGCGCTATAGTTAGCTCAGCACCAATCAAGAATCCCCAAGGAATTCCAAGAATTCTTGGTATACATTTGTTCCAACTCTCAACCCTCTTTTCTAGATTCATGGATATTGAATCAATCGAACGCACTTCTAAGACCTGTTCTACTTTTGGAAGACCCTGTGTTATATCACCAGATCTCGATTTTTCATATATAAATGTAACTAATGTATCTCCTTCGTAAAGGGTTTCCCCATAATGGCCATGAACAGTTGCTCCGGGGGTGGCCAAATAAGGCTTAGCTGATCGTATCACTATCGAGTCAACTTGAACAAGTATAACTTGACCCGATTTGGGGGGCGGTCCGTTTTTGGCTATACATACATTTTCACAAATAAACTGTCCAAGACTAATTATTTTAGATGTCTCTGCACAATAATTGTGATGGAGAAAAGACCAATTCAAATTGAATGGATTTAAAATAATGTTACGGCCTGGATCGGGATTAAAAATTTTTCCATTTTCATCCATTAAATAATATTTTAATTTAATCACTTGAAAAGTCTGTTTTAAATTGTCAAGTTGCAAATATTTAGTTACTAAGATCTGATTATGAGTTATTAAATGGTAAGATGAATAAAAATTCTCAATCGGAAGGCATGTTCCTAAAGGGCCCAATGAATTCCTAATTGGAATTAGGGGATCTTTTTTAATTGATTCTTTTATCACACTGTGATATTTTACATCTTTGAATGGCTCCATTCGAGAACAATTGGCTGCTGACAAAATTATCAACGACTGACATTCCTTATTTCTATTCAACAACGTATGAATAGTTCCTTGAGGTTGGTTAAGAGATTGTTGAATTTTTGCCTTGGAATAGGAATAAATGGCAGAAAAGGGATTGATATTGGTCCAATCTGATCCATTATCAGAGAGCAATCCTGACCCCGACGGATCATTCCTTTTTCCGATATACGAAATAGGGGATTTCACTAAGTTGATTCTTAGGAAATGTCGAATCAAACCATTTGTCCTTATTTCAACAAAAGAAGCACGGGTTTCTTCGCAAGAAGAACTTTTTTTGTCTTGGTGCCAATTCAATACTAAACAAGTCCGAACTAATTGAATACTTGTGTCAGAAATTCCTCGAATCGGTTTGCCATTTCCATAAAGGATATAATTGACAATTCGAAGTTGCACATTATCCCGTTCCTGCAATGGATCCGGTGGAAAAAGGGTTCCTAAATTTATACCGTCCGTTATTTCATATGTGACGACAGGTCGAACTAAAACAAAAAACCTTTTCTTACTAGGTGTAATTCGTTGGACATAGATCCAATTTTTAACTTTTTTGTATTCCTTGGAATTTCTTTTTCCTGTTCCTGGTGGTATCAAAACGCCGGTATGTCTGGATATCTTATCCGTCTCTCCAGGAAAATGGATATCTCCAGAAAAGATTTTCAGTTCAATTCGTTTTTTTTTTCTCTCCACCCGGACCAACCCACCGACTCGGCTTCTTAGATTTAAGGTGATTTGTGTATCGACCCCAACGATACTATTGTTCCGTACCATTATGGAAGAAGATCCGGGCAAGATATGCACCTCTTCAGGAATGAAAAAAAATCGATCTACTTTCATTTGGTATTTTGGCCTAAATTCCTTGACTCCTCGATACTCAATCAAATCCTCTTTTTTGATGACTGAATGCGTTTCTATAGTCCCATATTTAATAATGCCCGAACTCTTTCTTCTGTATCGAGGATCATCGAAATAAGCAAGAATACTATTTCGACGGAAAATACCATTTACGGGGATTTCAATCGAGATACCTGAACAGGGCATTAGTTCATTCTCGAGTTCTTGAATCGAGTGTAGTGGAATGATGAATTTATTTCTTCGCCTTTTTGACAATAAATCAGAATTCCCGTGAAGAAGAGGCGAATATACGAGATTATACTGACCAGTACATATGATTCGATTAAGGTCTGAATAATCAGGAATCCTATCTTCTTTTTGACCATCAAAATCCGAACTAAACAATTTCTGCCTCGCCTGATCATTGGTTACTGAGAGGTTAGAAGTATATCTTCGCTTGCCAGAAAGAGAATGCGCATTCATTTGATCCTGATCCTTGTGGATCGAAAGGTAGACTAGACTGGACCTGCACGGCCCTCCTAATAATATCCATAAATGACTTGTTTTTGGTAATAGATGAACATTACCATATGTAAATTCGGGTGCATGATAGACATCGGTACTCCAGTGCATTTCTCCGTCTGAATCAGAATAAATATGTTTTCGAACCTTCTCTTTAAAATTCAAAGTGGATATTCCTGCGCGAATCTCAGCAATTACTTGTTCTGATTCTACATATTGATCGTTTTGAACTAAAAGCAAACTTTTGGGTGGAATATTCACATTATGTAGAATATCTTCACTCTCAATAGTTACATACAAGTCT